TTTATATTTAGAAGAAAAATTATTAAGCTGATCTAATAATTTAAGGTAATTCCTTACTTTATTTCAGATAAAAATCTTCAAATAAGGTCTCTGTTATTTAAATTTAAACAAAAGAAGCTATTTAGGCTTAGTTTAAATATATATATATATATATAATATATTAATATAAATTAAATATTTTTTTTATTATATATATATTTTTTATTTAAATTATAAATAAATAATTTAATAATATTTTAATTTCATTATATAAGTAAATTAATATTATGATAAATATAGATATATTATTTAATATCAGACATAAAATTTGAGAATGAGTTGATAAATAATCCTATACTGGATATATGTTGTAAAGTTGTATATTAAAATATATTTTATTTAAATAAAAAAAAAAAAAAAAAAATTCTATATTAAAAATTTTATATATAGATAAAAATTTATGATTTTAAAAATTTATTCATAATTTATTTTATATATAAATTTTAGTATAAATTAATAATTATTTTAATAACAATAGTTTAATGTGTAGTAATTAAAATTAAAAATTTAAGAAATTAAGATTTAGTAATATTAAAATTATTAACAAATTTTGTGCCAGCAGTTGCGGTTATACAAAAAATAAGATACATTTTTTTAGTAAAAATAAAAATAATAAATTTAAGTTAAATTAAATATTAAATTATTAAGTGAAATTTTAATTTAATTAAAATTTAATAATTATTTTTGATTTATTAAATTTTAGAAAATAAACTAGGATTAGATACCCTATTATTGAAAATTAAAAAAATAAAACTAAAATATTAATTAATTAATTATTGAAACTTAAATAATTTGGCGGTATTTTAGTTCATTTAGAGGAATCTGTTTAATAATTGATAATCCACGAATAAATTTACTTAATTTATTATTTTATATATCGTTGTTTAAAAAATATTTTTTAATGAAAATAATATTTAAAAATTAAAATTAAAAATTAATTCAGATCAAGATGTAGATTATAATTAAGAATATAATGGATTACAATAAATTTATTTAAATGAATATTATTTTGTAATAAATAATTAAAGGTGGATTTAAATGTAATTTTATATATTTTTATAAAATGATTAAAAATTAAAATATGTACATATTGCCCGTCGCTTTCATTTAAAAATTGGAATAAGTCGTAACAAAGTAGATGTACTGGAAAGTGTTCTAGAAAGACAAATTAGAGCTTGTAAAATTTAAGTATTTCATTTACATTGGAAAGAAATTATTAATTTAATTAATTTGAGGGGGAAAAATTAATAAAAAAAAAATTAATAAAAAAATTTTTAAAGAATTATAAAATATATTTTAATGGGGGTTAAAGTATAAAATAAGAAAAAATTTAAAAATTTATAGTTTAATAGTATTGTAAAAGAATAATTGAAATATCATGAAAATTAATTAGTTAAAAAGTAAATTTAGTTTATTGTATCTTGTGTATCAGAGTTTATTAATAAAAATTTTTAGTTGAATAATTCTCGAATTAAAAAGAGAAAATTAATTAAAAAATTTATTGTTTCATAAATATTTTTAATAATTAATTGGAAATGAAATGTTAATCGTTTTTTAAGATATCTAGTTTTTTTAGAAATAAATTCAATTTAGAATTTTTTTTTAAAATAAATTTAATTTAAAAATTTATTTTTAAATTAATTTAATATTTTAAGGGATAATCTTTAAATTAAAATTTTATAATAATTAAAATTTAATAATTAAAATTTTTAGAATTTATATTGTTTATAAATTATATTTTTTTATAAAAAATTTTATAAAAAAAAAAATTTTTAATAAAAATATTTAAATTTATATAAAAAAATAATTTTTAATAAAATAAAATTAGTTATAATGATAAAATTAGTATAATATATTATAATAAATTAATTAAATTTAATTTAATTTAAAAATTAATAAAAAGGAATTCGGCAAATATACATATTCACTTGTTTATCAAAAACATGTCTTTTTGATTATAATTTAAAGTCTAATCTGCCCACTGATATAATATTAAAGGGCTGCAGTATATTGACTGTACAAAGGTAGCATAATCAATAGTCTTTTAATTGAAGACTTGTATGAAGGATTTGATGAGATATGAACTGTCTCTTTATTAAAATTAGAATTTAATTTTTTAGTAAAAAAGCTTAAATAAATTTAAAAGACGAGAAGACCCTATAGAGTTTAATTATTTATTTTAATTTAAATTTTATATAAAAATTGAAAATAAAAAATTATTAAAATAATTTTGTTGGGGTGATAAAAAAATTAAAAAAACTTTTTTTTTTTATTTACATAAATTAATGAGTTTTTGATCCATATTTTATGATTAAAAGAAAAAATTACCTTAGGGATAACAGCGTAATTTTTTTTTTTAGTTCAAATAAAAAAAAAAGTTGGCGACCCCGATGTTGGATTAAAAAAAAATTTAAAGGTAAAAGTTTAAAATTTTGATCTGTTCGATCATTAAAATCTTACATGATCTGAGTTCAAACCGGGGGGAGCCAGGTGGGTTTCTATCTTTAAAAAAATTAAAATATTTTAGTACGAAGGGATTGAATATTTAAAATAAATTTTAATAAAAATTTTGAATTTTAATAATAAAAATTTTAAATTTAAAAATAATTATTTTATTATTAGTATAAAATTTTATTTAATATTAAATATAGTTATTACTATTTTGACAGAAAAATGTAATGATTTTAGAATTCATCAATATATAATTTATTTATATAGATAGTAAATGATTATATTTGATTATTTAAATATTTTAATTGGAATATTAATTTTAATTATTGGGGTATTAATTAGTGTGGCTTTTTTAACTTTATTAAGAGCGGAAAGTATTAAGATTTTATTCAAATTCGAAAAGGACCTAATAAAGTTGGATTTAATAGGTTTATTACAATCTTTTTCTGATGCAATTAAATTATTTAGAAAAGAACAAACTTATTTAAGATATTCAAATTATATATCTTATTATTTTTCCCCTATTGTAAGATTTAGTTTATCTTTATTATTGTGAATAATAATTCCTTATTATTTTAATTTTTTAAGATTTAATTTAGGTTTATTATTTTTTTTTTGTTGTACAAGTTTAGGAGTTTATACTATTATAATTTCGGGTTGAGCTTCTAATTCAAATTATTCATTATTAGGGGGTTTACGATCTGTTGCTCAAACTATTTCTTATGAAGTTAGTTTAAGTTTAATTTTAATATCAAGAATTATTTTAGTAATAGATTTTAATTTATTAAAATTTAATTATTATCAAAATTTAATTTGATTTATTTTTTTAATAATACCTTTAAGAATATGTTGATTATCTTCAAGATTAGCTGAAACTAATCGTACTCCCTTTGATTTTGCAGAGGGGGAAAGAGAATTAGTTTCAGGTTTTAATGTAGAATATAGAAGAGGAGGTTTTGCATTAATTTTTTTAGCTGAATATACTAGAATTATATTTATAAGATTATTATTTACGGTTATTTATTTAGGTGGATATAATTTAAATTTAATTTTTTATATTAAGTTAGTTTTTATTTCTTTTTTTTTCATTTGAGTTCGTGGAACTTTACCTCGATATCGATATGATAAATTAATATATTTATGTTGAAAAATTTATTTACCAGTTTCTTTGAATTTTTTATTATTATTCGTAGGTCTAAAAATTTATTTAATTTAATAATATATTTTTAGTATAAATTAATAGAATAAAATTTCTTTCTTAAGTTTTCAAAACAAATGCTTAAATACAAGCTCATTAATTTAGTTAAAAATTAAGTTATCTCAAAATTTATTTATAAAAGGATTAATAATAAAATAAGAAAAATATAATACAGTTAAAATTTGACCTGTTAAAATAAAAGGAGTTTCTACTGGTCGGGCTCCGATTCAAGTTAATAAAATTACTGTTGATACTATAGTTCAGAATAAAATTTGATTTAATGGGTAAAATTGAATTCCTTGAATTTTTTTATTAAAAGAAAATGGTAAAATAATTAAAATTAAGATTGACATCACTAAAGCAATAACTCCCCCTAATTTATTGGGGATAGATCGTAGAATAGCATAAGCAAATAAAAAATATCATTCTGGTTGAATATGAACGGGAGTAACTAATGGATTTGCAGGGATAAAATTATCTGGATCTCCTAATAAATATGGATTAATTAAAATTAATATAATTAGGAATAGGAGAAAAATAATAGCACCAATTAAGTCCTTTAAAGAAAAAAATGGATGAAAAGGGATTTTATCTAAGTTTCTATTAATTCCTAATGGATTATTAGATCCTGTTTGATGTAAAAATAAAAGATGAATTATTGTTAATATTAAAATGATAAATGGGAATAAAAAATGAAATGAATAAAATCGAGTTAAAGTAGCATTATCTACTGCAAAACCTCCCCAAATTCATTGAACAAGTATAGTTCCTAGATAAGGGATAGCTGATAAAAGATTTGTAATAACTGTTGCCCCTCAAAAAGATATTTGTCCTCAAGGTAAAACATATCCTATAAAAGCTGTCGCTATAAGAATAAATAAAATAATAATTCCAATTATTCAAGTATATTTTAAATTAAATGATTCGTAATAAATTCCTCGGCCAATATGAAGATAAATACAAATGAAAAAAAAAGAAGCTCCATTAGCATGTAAAGTTCGAATTAACCATCCATAATTTACATTTCGACAAATATAATTTACTCTATAGAATGCTAATTCAATATTAGCAGTATAATATATTGTTAAGAATAATCCTGAAATAATTTGAATAATTAAGCATAATGCAAGTAATGAACCAAAATTTCATCATGATGAAATATTAGAAGGAGATGGTAAGTCAATTAATGAATTATTTATAATTTTAATAATAGGGTGAGTTTTTCGTAAAGGTTTAAATTTATTTATCATTAGTTAGATCGAAGGGGGCCATAAAAAATATTAGTAATTTTTACTACTGCTACAAGAGTAATAAATAAATAAATAATTATTATAAATATTATTAAATAATTTTGTTTATTATATAATTTAGTTAAATTAATATTATTATTATTATTAATAAATAATAAATAATCAAATAAATTATTATTTTTAAAATAATTAAAAGATAAATTTAATCAATTTATTTTAAAATTTATGATAAAAAAAATTAATATAAGTAAAAAAAAAATATATAATATAAATAATTTAATATTAATAGAAAAATAAAATATTTCATTTGAGGCAATTCTAGAAACATAAATAAATAATACTAATAATCCTCCTAAGAATGTTAAAAATAAAATGTAAGAAAATCAGTAAGTATAAATGTATAATCCTGAAATTAAACAAATTAATAAAGTTTGAATTAAAATTATTAATCCTATTGATAAAGGATGTTTTAAAATAAATATAATAAAAGAAATAAAAATTATAATTGAATATAAAATTAATTTAATTATTTCAAAGAGTAGTTTAATAAAAATAATAATTTTGGAGATTATTGATAGAGGAATTCTTTTTCTTTGAAGTTTTTAAAATAAAAATTTATTTTTGATTTACAAGACCAATGTTTTATATTAAACTATAAAAACAAAAAAAAAATTAATGATAAATATTATAATTATTTTTATTATATTTTTAGTTGGAAATATGATTTTTATTTCTAAACATAAACATTTATTAATTATATTACTTAGTTTAGAATTTATTATTTTAAGAATTTATTTAATATTAATATTATATTTAAAATTTATTGAATTTGAAATATATATATTAATAGTTTTTTTAGTTTTTTCAGTTTGTGAGGGTGCTTTAGGAATTTCAATTTTAGTTTCTATAATTCGAAGACATGGTAATGATTATTTTCAAAGATTTAGATTATTATAAATAAAATGATAAAATTTTTAATAATAATAATTTTTATAATTCCTTTATGTTTTAAAAAGAATATATTTTGGTTGGTTCAAATATCTATATTTTTAATATTTTTTTTTTTTTTTAATTTAACAATTAATATTATAAATTATTGTAATTTAAGATATATAATAGGATGTGATATTATTTCTTTTGGTTTAATTTTATTAAGAGTGTGAATTTGTTCGTTAATAATTATAGCAAGAGAAAATTTAAATAAATATAATTATTATATTAAATTTTTTCTTTTAAATATTATTTTTTTAATATTTATATTATATTTAACTTTTTCTGTAATAGATTTATTTATATTTTATTTATTTTTTGAGGGAAGTTTAATTCCTACTTTAATATTAATTATTGGATGGGGTTATCAACCGGAGCGGATTCAGGCTGGATTATATCTTTTATTTTATACATTATTTGTTTCTTTACCTTTATTAATAGGAATTTTTTTTATTTTTAGGGAGATAAATTGTATGAAAATTTATTTTTTAAAATTTTATAATTTAAACATATATTTATTATATTATTCTATAATTATAGCTTTTTTAGTAAAAATACCTATATATTTTGTTCATTTATGATTACCTAAAGCTCATGTAGAAGCTCCTATTTCAGGTTCAATAATTTTAGCTGGAATTATACTAAAATTAGGGGGTTATGGACTTTTACGGATTTTAATTTTAATTCAAGAAATTTCTTTAAAGTTAAATTTTTTTTGGGTTATTATTAGATTAGTAGGGGGTTTTTATATTAGTTTAAAATGTTTATGTCAAGTTGATATAAAATCATTAATTGCTTATTCTTCTGTTGCTCATATAGGTCTTGTTATTGGTGGAATTATAACTATTAATTATTGAGGATATATAGGAGCTTATGTAATAATAATTGGTCATGGTTTATGTTCTTCAGGTTTATTTTGTTTAGCTAATATTAATTATGAACGATTATCGAGTCGTAGATTATTTATAAATAAGGGAATAATAAATTTTATACCTTCTTTAAGTTTATGATGATTTTTACTGTTATCTTCAGCAATAGCAGCTCCTCCTTCTTTAAATTTAATAGGGGAAATTAGATTAATTAATAGATTAATTAGATGATCTTGATTAACTATATTAATATTAATATTAATTTCTTTTTTTAGAGCTGGGTATAGATTATATTTATATTCTTACACTCAACATGGGAAATATAATATGAGATTATATAGATTTTATACAGGGGTATCACGGGAATATTTATTATTATTTTTACATTGATTTCCTTTAAATATGTTAATTTTAAAAATTGATTATTTTATAATTTGATTTTAATTTAAGTAATTTAAAATAAAAATATTGATTTGTGGTGTCAAATATATGAATAAAATCATCTTAGATTATTATAATTAAAAAAATAATAAATTTTTCCATTTGTTTTATTTCGTTTTTTTTTCTTTTTTTTTTTAGAATAATAAATTTTTTTATAATAATTTATTTTATTATAAATGATAAGGTAATTTTTATAGAATGAGAATTAATTTCTTTTAGTTCAATAAATATTGTAATATCTTTATTATTAGATTGAATATCTTTTATATTTATAATATTTGTTTCCTTAATTTCTTCATCTGTTATTTATTATAGAAAAAGATATATATCTTCAGAATTAAATTTAAATCGATTTATTTTATTGGTATTATTATTTATTTTATCAATAGTTTTATTAATTATTAGTCCTAATATTATTAGAATTTTATTAGGGGGAGATGGTTTAGGGTTAGTTTCTTATTGTTTAGTAATTTATTATCAAAATTTGAAATCTTATAATGCTGGTATATTAACAGCTTTATCAAATCGTATTGGAGATGTTTTTATTTTAATAATTATTTCTTGAATAGTTAATTATGGTAGATGAAATTATATTTTTTATTTAAATTTTATATCAAATGATTTAGAGATAAAAGTAATTAGATTTTTAATTATTATTGCAGCAATAACTAAAAGAGCTCAAATTCCTTTTAGATCTTGATTACCTTCAGCAATAGCAGCTCCTACACCTGTGTCAGCTTTAGTTCATTCATCAACTTTAGTAACTGCTGGGGTTTATTTATTAATTCGATTTAATAGTTTATTAATTGAAACATTTTTTTTAAAGTTTTTATTATTATTATCAGGATTGACAATATTTATAGCTGGTATTTCTGCTAATTATGAATTTGATTTAAAAAAAATTATTGCTTTATCTACATTAAGACAATTAGGTTTAATAATAAGAATTTTAAGAATGGGATTACCTGATTTAGCTTTTTTTCATTTATTAACTCATGCTATATTTAAAGCTTTATTATTTATATGTGCAGGAGTAATTATTCATTTAATGAATGATATTCAAGATATTCGTTTAATAGGTGGATTAAGTTTATATATTCCTTTAACTTCTTTATGTATAAATATTTCTAATTTAGCTTTATGTGGTATTCCTTTTTTAGCTGGATTTTACTCTAAAGATTTAATTTTAGAAGTAATTTCAATAAGAAATTTAAATATTATGATTTTTTATTTATATTATATTTCAACAGGTTTAACAATATTTTATACTATTCGATTATTAATATATTTAATAGTAAATGAATATAATTTAATAAGTATTTATAATTTATTTGACAAGGATTATATTATATTAAAAAGAATATTTATATTATTATTTATAAGAGTAATTATTGGGGGGGTATTAAGATGAGTGATTTTTTCTACTCCTTATTTAGTTTATTTACCTATTAATTTAAAGTTAATAGTAATTTATGTTAGTTTTTTGGGTTTATTAATAGGGTATTTAATAAGAAATATAGAAATTTATTCATTGAATAAATTTTTATGAAAATATGAATTAAGATTATTTTTAAGTTTAATATGATTTATACCTAATTTATCTACTTATGGTTTAAATTATTATTTTTTAATTTTTAGTCAAAAAATAGTAAAATCTATTGATATTAGGGTGAGAGAATTTTATAGAAGTCAAGGTATTTTATATATAAAAAAATATTCAATTTTTATGAAATTATTTAATATAAATAATTTAAAAATTTATATATATAGATTTATTTTATGAATAATATTTATATTTATTATATTTAATTATTATAAATAATTTAAATAGCTTAAATTTAAGAGTATGATATTGAAGATATTAGGGTGATTGTAGAATCTTTAAATATTTATAAAAAATATATTTTATTATTACAATGAAAATGTAATGATTTTATTTAAACTATATAAATAAATTATAAATAGAAATATAAATTAATGTTTTAAATAAAAATTAAGTTAGTAACTTAATAATAAATATTTCAAAGAAAAGAAAAAGAAATATTAATGATTTAATTCACTATAAATTAAGTTAGCAGCTTAATTAATTATATATTTCTATAAAACTTAATTGGAATATAAATTCAATTTTATCATTAACAGTGATATACCTCTATTTGGTTTCAATTAAAAATAAGGAGTCCTTTAAGACTCTTTCTTTTAAGTCGAAATTAAATGCAAAATTGCTTCTTATTTTTATTTAAGATAAATTGAAAATCAATATTTTTTGAATGCAAATCAAATGTTTTTATAAACTATAATCCTAATTAGTTCAATTTAATATATTTTGGTTTCATTCATGATAAATTCCAATTAATAATATAAAAATAAAAAAAATTCTAGTTTTTGATCAGATAATTAAATTTGTTATTTTAAATGAATAAATTATTGGAAAAATTAAAGCAATTTCTACATCAAAGATTAAAAAAATAACAGTAATAAGAAAAAAATGTAAAGAAAATGGATTTCGAGCTGAAGATTTAGGGTCAAATCCACATTCAAAAGGTGAACATTTTTCTCGATCTTTGAATGATTTTTTAGAAATAATTAAAGATAATAATATAATAATATTAGAAATAATAATAATAATAATAGATAATATTAATAATAAAATAATTATTTATATTAAAAATAAATTAAACTTTTTGATTGGAAGTCAAGTATACTAAATATATTATATAAATAATTAATTACCTCATCAGTAAATAGAAATATATAAAAATAGTCAAACTACATCAACAAAGTGTCAATATCAAGCTGCAGCTTCAAATCCAAAATGATAACTAGAAAAATGGTAGAATAAATGACGAATAAAACATGTTAAAAGGAAGATAGTTCCAATAATTACGTGTAATCCATGGAATCCTGTAGCTATAAAAAATGTTGAGCCATAAATACTATCTGCAATAGTAAATGGAGCTTCATAATATTCATAAGCTTGTAAAATAGTAAAATAAATCCCCAATAAAATAGTAATTAATAAACTTTGTTTAGTTTGGGAAAAATTATTTTCTATTAGGGCATGATGAGCTCAAGTTACAGTAACTCCAGAAGTAATTAAAATAATAGTATTAAGAAGGGGAATTTGAAAAGGGTTAAATGGGATAATATTAGAGGGGGGTCATATAGCCCCAATTTCAATATTAGGGGCTAAGCTTCTATGAAAAAATGCTCAAAAAAACGAAATAAAAAAAAAAATTTCTGAGATAATAAATAAAATTATACCTCATCGTAATCCTTTTAAAACAGAAATTGTATGTTTACCTTGGAAAGTTCCTTCTCGACAAATATCTCGTCATCATTGGAATATAGTGAGAATAATAATAATATATCCTAATAATAATAAGTTTATATTAAAATTATGGAATCATTTAATTAAACCTGTTACAAATGTTATAGTTCCGATAGCTCCAGTTAAGGGTCAAGGACTATAATCTACTAAATGATAAGGATGATTATATGTTGACATTAATTAACTTCTCTAGAATATAATGTTCTTAAAATAGAAATTACATAAGATTGAATAATTGCAACTGCTGATTCAAGAGTTAATAAAAGAATTTGTAATAAGATTAAGATAATAATAAAATAATTGGGGATTATTACTCCCGTTCCTCTTAATAAGGTTAAGAGAAGATGTCCGGCAACTATATTAGCTATTAAACGTACTGCTAAAGTTCCTGGTCGAATAATATTACTAATAGTTTCAATTAAAACTATAAAAGGTATTAAAACTCTAGGAGTTCCTTGGGGAATTATATGAATGAATATATGTTGGGAGTTATTAATTCATCCATAAAATATAAATCTTAATCATAAAGATAAAGTAATTGAAAAAGAAATAGTTAAATGACTTGTGCTTGTAAAAATATATGGAAATAATCCTAAAAAGTTATTAAATAATACAAATGAAAATAAGGAAATAAAGATAAATGTAGAACCATTTAAACTATTAGGACCTATTAAAGTTTTAAATTCTAAGTGTAATTTACTAATAATTAAGTTTCATAAAATAAATTGACGATTAGGAATTAATCAAAATGAATAAGGAATAAATATAAGTCCTAAAAAAGTTCTTAATCAATTTAAAGGAATATTAAATAGGTTAGTTGAGGGATCAAAAATTGAAAATAAATTAGTTATCATTTTCAGTATAAATAATTAATTGGGGAAAAAGTTTTTATTTTTTTATTAATTTTATAAAAGTTAAAATTATAAATATAATAATTTATAATATTAAATAAAATAAAAATTAAAATAAATATAATAAAAGAAATAATTCAATTAATTGGTATTATTTGTGGTATAAAAGAATATTAATATAAAAATAATAATTTAAATTTGACATATTTATGTTATAATTTAACTAATTCTTTAAATTTAATAATTTTCATTAGAAGTAAATGTTAATTTACTATAAAATGGTTTAAGAGACCAGTACTTACTTTCAGTCATCTAAGTAATAGTTATTAATTCAATTAATGAAATTTTTAATTGAAATTCTTTCAATTACAATAGGTATAAAACTGTGATTAGCTCCACAAATTTCTGAACATTGCCCAAAAAAGATTCCTGGACGATTAATAAAAAAATTTGTTTGATTTAAACGTCCAGGATTAGCATCTACTTTGATTCCTAGTGCTGGAATAGTTCATGAATGAATTACATCTGTTGCTGTTACTAAAATACGAATTTGATTATTTATTGGTAAAATAATTCGATTATCCACATCTAATAAACGAAAATTATTTTTTTGTTCAGGTTGAATTATATAAGAATCAAATTCAACATTAAAAAAATCAGAATATTCATATCTTCAATATCATTGATGACCAATAGATTTTAAGGTTATTAAAGGATTATTTAATTCATCTAATAAATATAATAATCGAAGGGATGGAAGGGCAATAAAAATAAGAGTAATAGCAGGTAAAATAGTTCAAATTAATTCAATTATTTGTTCTTCTAATAAAAATCGATTAATATATTTATTAAAAAATAATGATATTATTATATATCTAACTAAAATAGTAATTATAATTAAGATAACTAAAGTATGATCATGAAAAAAAATAATTTGTTCTATTAATGGAGAAGCTCTATTTTGTAAATTTAAATTTGATCATGTTGCCATTTCTAAAAAAAGGATAATCCTTTATAAATGGGGTTTAAATCCATTACATATAGTCTGCCATATTAGAAATTTCTTAAAATAGGTAATTCATTATAAGAATGTTCAGCAGGGGGTATATTTTGGAATCATTCAATAGATGAAGCTATATTTAGAGGGAATAAAATAATTCGTTGGGTGATTATTGATTCTCAAATAATTATTATTATTATTATTATAGATAAAAGAGAAATATAAGATCCAAAAGAAGAAATAATGTTTCAAGAAATATATCTGTCAGGATAATCGGAATAACGACGAGGTATGCCAGCTAATCCTAAGAAATGTTGAGGGAAAAAAGTTAAATTAACTCCTAAAAATATAGAAATAAATTGAATTTTTAGTAAATAAGGGTTAAGAGTAAGTCCTGTAAATAAAGGATATCAATGAATAAATCCACCAAAAATGGCAAATACAGCTCCTATTGAAAGAACATAATGGAAGTGGGCTACAACATAATAAGTATCGTGAAGAGTAATATCAATAGAAGAATTAGCTAAAATTACTCCTGTTAATCCCCCTACAGTAAATAGAAATACAAATCCTAAACTTCAGAGTATAGAAGGACTATAGTTAATTTGAGTTCCATGAAGGGTGGCTAATCATCTAAAAATTTTAATTCCAGTAGGTACAGCAATAATTATAGTAGCTGAAGTAAAATAAGCTCGAGTATCAATATCTATACCAACAGTAAATATATGATGAGCTCATACAATAAATCCTAGTAATCCAATGGCTATTATTGCATAAATTATTCCTAAACATCCAAAAGTTTCTTTTTTTCCTCTTTCTTGAGAAATAATATGGGAAATTATCCCAAATCCAGGTAAAATAAGAATATAAACTTCTGGATGGCCAAAAAATCAGAATAAATGTTGATAAAGAATAGGATCACCTCCTCCGGCAGGATCAAAAAAGGATGTATTAAGATTTCGATCTGTTAAAAGTATTGTAATTGCTCCAGCTAAAACAGGTAAGGAAAGTAATAAAAGTAATGCTGTAATTCCTACAGCTCAAACAAATAAAGGTATTTGATCAAAAGATAAGTTTTTAATTCGTATATTAATAATAGTTGTAATAAAATTAATTGCCCCTAAAATTGAGGAAATTCCAGCTAAGTGAAGGGAAAAAATTGCTAGATCGACAGAAGCTCCTTGATGTGCGATATTAGAAGAAAGAGGGGGATAAACAGTTCATCCAGTTCCTGATCCATTTTCTACAATACTTCTAGAAATTAATAAAGTTAATGATGGGGGGAGTAATCAAAATCTTATATTATTTATTCGTGGGAAAGCTATATCAGGGGCTCCTAATATTAAAGGCACAAGTCAATTTCCAAATCCTCCAATTATAATAGGTATAACTATAAAAAAAATTATAATGAAAGCATGAGCTGTTACAATAGTATTATAGATTTGATCATCTCCAATTAAAGATCCAGGATTAATAAACTTAGAGAAGTTCCTACTATTCCTGCTCAAATACCAAAAATAAAATATAAAGTTACAATATGTATATGATTTGTTATAGAATGAAAATTTTTTCGCTAGAATAAAATGGCTGAGATATAAGCGATAAATTGTAAATTTATTTACGAGAAATTTCTCTTTTATTAAAAAGAAATTGCCTTATTTAATCAAAAAAGATATAATAAGGGCAAATTTTAAGTTATATAAAAATATATACAAGGGGGTAAAGAATTTTTTTTATAGAAAATTTTGAAGATTATTAGTTTTTTTTAACTCAACCCCCTAAAAAAAAAAAAAAGCTCTAAGAAATTTTCCCATAATAAAAATTACACCAAAAAATATAAAAAAAGAAAAAAATTTGTTTTTTAAAAAAATTTTAAAACTTTTTTTTTTTGAGAAAAAAAAAAAAACACGCGAATAAATAATCCGATAATAAAAAAATAAAGTAGTTACTCAATAAAATAAATATGAAAGGAAAATATTTAAAATATATCTAAAATTATGAAAATAAGTTAAAATCATCTTGGGACAAATCCTAAAAAAGGTGGTAATCCTCCCTATCGATAAAGAATTTATTAAATCAATAATGAATTTAAGTAAAAAATTTATATTAAAAATAAATAATTGATTAATAAAATAAATATTTATAATATAAAATAAAAAACATATAATTCTTATTAAAAATGAATAAAAAAAAAAATAAGTAAATCATAAAGATTCACTAATTATAATAGCTAGTATTATTCATCCGAGATTATTGATAGAAGAAAAAGATATAAGTTTTCGTAGGGAAGTTTGATTAATTCCTCCAATAGCTCCAATAATAGTATTAATTATTATAATCAATATTAAAAAATTATTATTTAAATAATATGACATTAAAATTATAGGGGTAATTTTTTGTCAAGATATTAAAATAAAACAATTTATTCAAGATATTCCTTCAATAATATTAGGGAATCAGAAGTGAAAGGGGGCTGATCCTATTTTTATAAATATAGAGGAATTAATTAAAATTGAAAATAAATTGTTAATTTCAAAGTTTTTAAATATAATTATTTTTAATAAAATTGAAAATAAAAAATTAATAGAAGCAATTGATTGAACTAAAAAATATTTTAAAGAAGCTTCTGAAGAGAATAAATTTTTAGAGTTTGAAATTAAGGGAATAAAACTCAATAAATTAATTTCTAATCCGATTCAACATCCTATTCATGAATTTGCTGAAATAGAAATAAAAGTTCTAAAAATTAAAATAAAAAAAAAAAATATTTTATTTGAATTAATATTAAATAAATATAAAAAAGATTTTAATATAAATTATAAATTAAAAATTTATTTTTTAAAATATATTTTAGTGTAAGATGCACAATATTTTTTGATATTATTAGATATAGTTTAATTCTATAAAATATAAATTAATAAAGGTAAAAATTTACATAATTTATCCTATCAGAATAATCCTTTTTATCAGGCACTTTATTTTTAAAAAAAAGGGATTTGCTCCTTTTTTGGGGTATGAACCCAACAGCTTTATTTAGCTTATTTTTAA